TCCATGTGAATTATGTCCCCTATCTCTATGAATATGAAGGAATTATTCCATTATTGTTTACTAATAATAGTGGAATCACTGGTGCAGAGTCAAAAGGGGATTCTGACCCAAGACCCTTGATGAAAGACTCCAATAAATATGAAACACTCCCTGAAATCCACGTATAACAAGGTATAACAAGTTCTTATATGATTTCTAGTAGAATCAGGAAACATTAAACAAAATACGCAGTCACAGTTTTCTTTGGAAGTCGCAAAGGTAATGGTACTCATATATAAGAATAAGAATAATAAGATCCATTCTCTTTATGCATCCAATTTCATATTGATTGAATGCTCGTGCACTCAGGGACTCCCATGAGTCTGTATACTCTGTATACAAAGTATCTTCTGCCCCTTCCATAACTATTAATTCGATGGGGTTATCCAATCTAATTCAAGACCCGGTAAGTAGACACTACATTAGTAGTGGAAATAAATCGGTAACTCTTGATTTGATATGATAGCCCGTTCACTACTAGAATCTTCCCTTGAATCCTAGATGCAAAAATTTATAGCACTTTAAAGAACGGAACCCACAGCTATTTAGAACAATAAAGTATCAAGAGTCTTTTTCCTACGCCTTGTTTTGCTGGGAAAAATTCGGCGAGTTATACCAGCAAAGTAGAATAAGGGATTTCGAATCTTGTCTTTTATTGATCAGGCGACACCCAGATTTGAACTGGGGAAAAAGGATTTGCAGTCCCCCACCTTACCGCTCGGCCATACCGCCAAAACAATCCAAAATAGATGAAAAGATTCCCCGTTTGCTTGTTTTGTTTTGGGGGGTTACTAAATGTCTTTTTTTTATTGTACTTCTATCTGAAATCTCATGTTCCTTCATTCCTTGCCTAAAAGAAATCCGTCCTCTTTTTTGAAGTGGATCCATGCCTTCAATTGTTTTTATAGTATCTCAAAAACACAATATCTAAATTCCTATCTTTTCGATTGACAAACCAAATATGTATTTTCGGTCACAAAAGCCAAAATTCAGGACAAATTGGAACCATTAACTATTAATATTAAGTATTGACTGGAAAACTCTTGGATTTCAATCTCAAATAGGGTTCCCTAATGATAAATGATGTAAGAAAAGCAAAATTGATACATAACTAATCAGTATTGATTTTTTTCAATAAAAAAAGATTTCTCAATTTCAATTCTAACTACAATTATGAGTATATGTAAACCCCAGAACCTAAGTTGTTACAGTTACACAACTATCTTATCGGGTATCTTATCTGTATATGATGCCTGTCTATAGGGAATTAGCAGGAAATTGCCGTATTCCAATTTAGGAAGAGAAAATCGAAATTTTGATAGAGCACGATATGTGCTGTCCCGAATCGAACTATGCAACAAGAAGAAGCGATGTATATAGATAGCTAGATCCGCACGGGTTTAATAAATACAAGCTTTCTTACGCACTTCCATCATATTCTAAAAATTCCACTAAAAAAAGAAAAAAGACTTTTTTGCAAATCATTTTTTGAACAATGGAATCCACGACAAGGTTAAGTGCTAAAAAAACGAACTTTCTATTGTTATATTGTTTCTGATTATTATGTCTTTATCTCAGTGAAGAAATCAAATCCCGAATCCGTTTATTTTTCTGGTATCCAGTCGGATTGCAATATGTAATATCATAATAATGGTATAAATGGAATTAGTTTTATATACAAAACTCCGTAAGTCTAAGTGGAATTTCTCAATTCCTTTCCATTTGTATTTGTCTCTTAGAAATTCTAATTTAATTAAGTCTAAAATTCTCTTTTTTCCTCCATTCATATCTATTTCATATATTCCATATATCATATATATGGAGTTGGGTAAAATTTCATGTGATTCAGTAAACAGAATCGAAATTTCATCATTGCTAGATCGATTCATACGATTCGATGCAAAAATGGGATTTTTTGATAAATGGGAAATTCGAAATGCTCGGAGATGGAAATGCGGGAATGTCTACAATACCTGGGTTTAATCAGATACAATTTGAAGGATTTTGTAGGTTCATTGATCAGGGCTTAACAGAAGAACTTTATAAGTTTCCAAAAATTGAAGATACAGATCAAGAAATTGAATTTCAATTATTTGTGGAAACATATCAATTGGTAGAACCCTTGCTAAAAGAACGAGATGCTGTCTATGAATCACTCACATATTCTTCTGAATTATATGTATCCGCAGGATTAATTTGGAAAAGCAGAGGGGATATGCAAGAACAAACAATTTTTATTGGAAACATTCCTCTAATGAATTCCTTGGGAACTTCTATAGTAAATGGAATATACAGAATTGTAATCAATCAAATATTGCAAAGCCCCGGTATCTATTACCGGTCAGAATTGGACCATAACGGACTTTCGGTCTATGCGGGCACCATAATATCAGATTGGGGAGGAAGATTAGAATTAGAGATTGATAGAAAAGCAAGGATATGGGCTCGTGTGAGTAGGAAA